TTTTCTTTACGTACTATTTTGCTTACTATACCCGACACTGTAGCATTATAGACTGTATTGTTACTCTTGCTCCCATCGGGATAAATCTGACCCCTTCCCCTATTACCGCCCACGTATATAGGATATTTTAAGAAGTAAACGTCTTTCTTAGTAACGGGGTCCGGAGACAAAATAGGAAAGGTGATTTCACTATATTTTTGACCAGGAACAGGACCTATTACAAGAATATTTTTTTTAGTAGGACGATAACTCTGAAAAGAAAGATTGCCCATCTTTTCTTTCATTTCCGGAGAAATACGATCGGAGGGGGCTAATTCGAATCCTTCAGGTAAAATAAGAACAGCCCCCACATTCAAAGATCCCCGTTTCCCATTAGAAAGAACCTGTTTCAGTTGGATATCATAGGGAATTCTAACAACTGCTTCAAATACAGTATCCGGAAGTACCGCTTGTGGAACCTCAATATCCACGGGCTTATTGGCTAAATGACAATTGGCGCATACAATACGCCCAGTAGCTTCTCGTGGATTCTCATAACCCTGTTGTGCAAAAATGGGATATGCGTGTGAAATAGATGTCCAAGTTATTACATATATAAATATAATGACCGATACGAAAATGGATCGAGTCATCTGTTCCTTTATCCAAGAAAAGATATTTCTATTTTGCATGGTCCAATCATTGATCCCGAAAATTTCTACAATAAATTGGGTAGGTTGCTAGTAGAGTTCCCTATCCACGATTCTGCTATTTTACTGGGATCCAGGAGTCATTTCCCGGATCGGTAGAAACTTAAAAAATAAGTAACATTTTGAATGGTTTGTTTATGTACGAAGTCAAAAAAACATTATGATTAGATTTATATCAGTAGATCATTTTTAGTCATTCATTGAATGATAAATGACTACAAGTGACGGAGATACACGATTTAAATAACGGAAGATCCAATATTTTAAAATTGTATCTAGAATGACTGGAAAGGTGGAAACAAGACCAGATATAATTTGATTATTATGATAAAATCCAAAATCCTTGTAGACAGAACCAATCATTAGTTCCCAACCATGAGGCGAGTGGAATCCAATACATAAATCCGTTAATAAAAGAATAGAAAAAGCTTTTATTGTGTCGCTTAAGTTATAGATAAATTTCCGAACCCAAGAATTAATAATACCAAGTTCTTCATTACCCAGAATAGAATAACCACTTAGAATAGCGAAGCTTATTATATTTGTCGAAAAATGTAAAATGGTATGGATATGATCCTCATTGTACATTTTGACCAATTGGATCGTTTCTTTGTGTATTCCTATATGAAGCTTTTGTATATGTGTATCGGGGTACTCCTTTATCATTTCGTCCAAAAGGAAGAGTTCTTCTAATTCTATGAATTTTTCCAGAACGTTCTTTTCTTGAATATCATTCAAAAAAACTTCGGATTGCCCAGCATTCCACCAATTAGTAACCAAAGATTCCATACTTTTATTAAATGAGAAAGAAATCCACCAGGGCAAAAAAACTATAGATGTAAGATATAGAAGGGGGTTGAATGCTTTCTTTTTTGGCATTTTGAATCTGTGAATTGTTAATGAAACCACCTCATTCCTCGATTCTATCCAATCTGATATTTCCATGAAACATGAGTTCTATAACAAACAGGGTATTGAATCCACAGACCCCCTTTATTTAATTTAATTTAAATTAAATTAATTTTAATTAAAGGGCTAATCCTTAGATCTGGAAACAATATTTTTTTTATTATGTCTTCATTCGAAGCAATTGTATCCTTTCGCTGAATGCCCTAACGAGCCACTTCAAGTCAAGAAATGCATATTTTTCGAATTTCGAGACAAAACAAAAACAGAATTGAATTACAAGATATGATCCATCTATATCTAACATATCAATTAAAAAATATTGGACCCCAAAAATATGAAGTATATATATAGTCTTAGTTTTTCGGATATATATGATGAATCCATACTTAGTATACTTGTTACGAGTATGAAAAAATGGAGTTGATTTCCATATACAATCCATCAAAAACTTTTGGTGGAAAAAGCGCTTTGTTTTCTGTTTTCTGGTTGTTTCACACGCGTCTGCTTTTGCTCGAATGAGCGACCTGAAAAAACAAAACAGAACTCAATGCTGCGAAAGCATTCATTCTTCAATTCATTTCAAAATACTTCAATTGGTACGCGCAAAAAATAGGCCAATTCCGCAGCCTTTTGTTCAATTTCTCGTGGAGTCAAATTCTCATCAGTACGAGTCAAAGGAATGGCACCCTGGCCTCTGATTTCCATATAAAGTACACGCCGGGAATAAATACCTTCTTTAACCTCTATTCTAATCGACTGAATATCTCTCATAAGGAATCGAAGAAAGATTCGACGATTTCTTCCAGGGAATCCCCAACGAAAAATACACACTATTCCTTTTTTTCTATCGAATCTATCATAACCACTACCCACATTCCACGAAATTGTGCACCACAAATAGGAGCTAATGAACATACCCGCGATCCCATAGAAAGACATCACGATCCCTTGTGGGAAAAAAAGTATTTGCTGAGAAGGAAATAAGGATATCAGATTCCTACCAAGGTAACTAGAAGTTCCAACCAATAAGAATCCCAGTGAACCTAAAAAAAGGATACAGGCCCAACATAAATTACTTGTTTTTCGAGACCCCATTATAAGTTCTATCCATATATGTTCTGATCGCCAGTTCATACTAGATCCAGTTGTTTAATTTTATTGAAATTAAAATTTAGAGAATAACCAAAATTTGACTTTCTTTTTTTGTTCCTGAAGCAACTCTTATCAACTAGCACTCTTATTATGATGTGAACCATTAGGAGTAATTAATCGAATCGCTTAGATATAAAAAAGGATCCCCCTCATATAATCCCACTATAGATATCTACAGAGATATTTTGACTTTCCATTTCATACATCTGCGGACCCCCTTTTGAATATATAATCTATTTATCCCCATATATCATCCCATGATGTTTCCACGCGCATAATAGCTCTTTCATTTGTGTTCGGAAGAATCCACATGTTGTATCCTATGTCCACTAAATAGATAGATAAATTTAAATAGATATAGATATCTGTATTATGACCCAAGTCCGAGTCTTGAAAAAAAAAAAATGAACGAGATTGGGTCCCGTCGAATCTAGAGAATCTTGTTTTTTTGAACATGAAGAGATAGGGAAGCCATTGCAATTGCTGGAAATACTAGACCCACTAAAGGCACAAAAACAGAGGGGAAGTTTAAAGTTGTCATAGAATGGATACCTCGATTTAATATTTTGTACCTGTTATAAAGATATCTTATGATAAGTATATCTATTATCAGTATATAATAATAGGTACAAGAAACGTAGAACTAAATAAGTGTACCTATTCACTTTTATATAATATATATTTATTATTATTGTTCTCTTATACTTATCTTCTAATAAATACCAAAAAAGGTTCTTACTTGGAGAATAATTATATCTATAATAAATACGTAATGTAATAAAATAACATGAATTTTTCCTAATTTAGGAGAAAAATTAACTCTTTTATCCTATTGATAGAGCCTTCCCGATTACTAATCATGTATTATATAGGTAGAAATAAAATGGATCTGTAGCAAATAAGAAAAGTGATTATCAACAACTTATGATCCGTTATACAATTGTATTTTCTAACCTCAAGTAAAACTCCGTGCTTATTATTTTTTATTTTCACTTTGATTACCATAAACTAAATAAAATGGAAACTAAATACTTGTAAACTTCAAATAAAATAAACTTCAAATAAAAAAAACAGAATTAAATGATCTACTTGATTCAATTTTGATTCAAAGGACAGAAACCGTGAAGCTGAAATAACTCACTCAGAACACCCTTTAAAGGATTACGTGGTACGATTGGGTCGAATAAGCCCTTATGGAATAAATACTCAGCTTCTTGTGACCCATCAGGTACTGTCTTATTCAATGTTTGTTCAATTACTCTTTTACCTGCAAATGCAATGTAAGCATTAGGTTCGGCAATAATGATATCTCCTAACATACCAAAACTGGCAGTCACCCCACCGGTTGTAGGAGATGTAAGGATTGATACGTAGAATAACTTTTTATTTGATTGATAATCATATAAAGCTGAAGATATTTTAGCCATTTGCATCAAGCTCAAACTTCCTTCTTGCATGCGGGCTCCCCCCGAAGCACACACTATAATAAGGGGTAGAGATCTATTAGTAGCATATTCGATCAAACGGGTGATTTTCTCGCCTACTACGGATCCCATACTGCCCCCCATAAACTGAAAATCCATAATCCCAATTGCGATGGAAATACCGTTTAATTGACCTATGCCTGTTTGAACAGCCTCAGTTAACCCTGTCTTTTTTTGATAAAAATCAATACGATCTTTATAAGGCTCCTGCTCCGAATGAAATTCAATGGGGTCCACCGAAACCATGTCCTCATCCATAGCATCCCAAGTGCCTGGATCAATCAAAAGTTCGATTCTTTCTGAACTACTCATTTTCAAATGATATCCACATTGTTCACAAATATTCCGTTTTAACCTAAAAAATTTCTTATAATTTAATCCATAACAATTTTCGCATTGAACCCACAAATTCCTGTATTTTTTACTTATATCGAGATCACTTCCACTTGCGCTAGTTTGTATACTGATGAAACTATCACTGTCAATACTATTTACGCTTTCACTACAAATGTAACTATAAATGTAATTCTTACTGTAATTGTCACTACCGCTTGAAATGTAACTAGCAATATGGATTTCAGAACGAAGATAACTCTCAATGCAACTAGTAATGTGATTATTCCACCTATATTGAGTATCATACATGTAACGATTGTAGTAGTGATTGTCACTCTTAGGTCCATCATTCGGATAACTATAATTTAGGCAACTAGAAAAAAAACCGCCCAATTCACTCAAAAAAGAACGATCGTCTTCAACCTCAAAA